AGAAAAGGGAACCTAATCTCACCTCCTTCTGTACCACAAAGAAAAGAACCTGAGATTTTTACCCTTTTCTAAAAAGAAAAAGAAGTGCCTCTATTTAGAGATTTATCTACTTAGATGAATAAATCATACTCTATCTATATTATTAACGAATATGTATTCCAACCTATCTCGAGGTATTTGTATCAATACCTATTCGGTAGATCCTTTTTTTTTTCTGTGCCAGGAACCAGATTTGAACTGGTGACACGAGGATTTTCAGTCCTCTGCTCTACCAACTGAGCTATCCTGACCTTTTCTTGTGCATCATCCTAGTAGAGTATTTGTATCTATGTCAATTAAAGGGACTAAAAAATCAATAAAGTATTCCAAATTCCAAATTTGGAAATGGGGGGGGGGTAGTCCTATGCATTGTGCATGGTTTACTTAATAATACTTAAAAATAGAGTTAATAATCGAAGTTCCTTGCCTATACTATAATAAAAAAGAAATCTATTCAATGAATAGCATAAGATCCATTGAGTTCTCTTCGCACTCCTTTGTGAAAGAGTAGAATGAGAAAGTTAATGAATCTTAAACCGATTGATAAAAAGAAAAAAAGAGGATAAATACTATAGTATAGTTAGAGTTAGGGAATAAAAGAGGGTTTGGGGATAGAGGGACTTGAACCCTCACGACTTATAAAGTCGACGGATTTTCCTTTTACTAGAAATTTCATTGTTGTCAGTATTGACATGTAGAATGGGACTCTCTCTTTATCCTCGTCCGATTAATCCACTTTTTAAAAGATCTCGAAAACTATGAATTGAAGGATTTGATTACTCAATATTCGATTGGAATGGATTCACAATAATTCTAAAAAAATTCTGAATTTTCTATTTCATAATCATTCCTAATTTCATTCTAAAAAAGAATAAAGAACCTATATTATGATATGGGTTCTGTGATTAATCGTTTGCTATGTCAGTATCCATATGTGTGTATTAGATGTATAAACCCCTTACTTTCTCTAATTTAGAGGGAGTTCCACTACCAACACAACGTAATCAACTCGATTCGTTAGAACAGCTTCCATTGAGTCTCTGCACCTATCCTTTTCCTTTGGATTCTAGTTCGAGAACCACTTGTTTTCTCAAAACACGGATTTGGCTCAGGATTGCCCTTTTTTAATTCCAGGGTTTCTCTGAATTTGGAAGTTACCACTTAGCAGGTTTCCATACCAAGGCTCAATACAATCAAGTCCGTAGCGTCTACCGATTTCGCCATATCCCCATTTTCCTTTTCTTTGATTGAGACCTAGATTCCTTGTGTAATTTCATCCATCTCTTAGTTTTTTTTTTGGAATCGTTGAATTCATTACTCGACGTAGTCTAGCAGTTCGTCTCTATTTGAGAGACCCTGCTTGTTGCAATTCAGAATTGAATTGATTCTATCGTTGATGTATTTGCAATTCAATCCGAATCAATATATCCCAAAGTTTTTCTCTCCCCCACCCTTCTTTTTTAGAGTATTCAAAATCATACTCTAACGCTTGATATTCATTTTTTTTTTCTAATCAGAATTAGCAATTTAATTTGCTATGATTCTATGTTCTCCTTAGTGAAATATTAATCATTAAATTATTAAGAAATAACAAAAAAAAAAAACAAAATATCTCAAAAAATGTCTATAATGATCGAATGAAAATGCCAAGAAATTCGCATTTTCTCTTTATTATATCTTTCATATATATTATTCTTTTCTATGTATTAGATTACTTGTCCGAGCCATATCAAATTGAAAATATCTGAAATCAAATTCAATATAGAAATTGGAATAGATTTTATTCTATTAGAAAAATCAATTTGCGAATTAGAGAAATAAAAAGAAAGTTCAATAAATTCTATAATCCTATTTAAGGATATCCTCTAGTTAAGCATATCAAGCTAACTTGATTTTTATGAAGTTCTAGTATTTTTTTCTAAGTAGAACTTCAAATTTCGAACTAGTTAATAGCTAAGATTAATAATTAAGATCTGACATTTTACAGATTTCCTATACTATACATATTTCTATTTGTTACACTATTTCTGTTATGTAAGCCCACTTAGCTCAGAGGTTAGAGCATCGCATTTGTAATGCGAGGGTCATCGGTTCAAATCCGATAGTCGGCTTTTTTCTATATCGATGTTCCATGAACAAGAATCTCTCTTTTTCTCCGAATTAAATGGAGAATCCAGGATCTATTCTGTGGTTCTACCTTACAATTTTGCTAGATACAAAACAATAAAATAAATAATATATATACAAAAAATCCAGATGTTGATGAAATTCCATTTTTTGTGGTACTTTAGTAGATTTTACTCTGTTTATCCTTTAGTTTAATTCAGTTTTAATTTCGCTGTATTCTTTAATGTAAATACAATGAAATTCATTGTGTAAAATGAAATTTCAATAAAATCAAAAAGGAGTCTTCATGTCCCGTTATCGAGGACCTCGTTTTAAAAAAATACGCCGTCTGGGAGCTTTACCAGGACTCACTAGAAAAACACCTAAATCCGGAAGTAATCTGAAAAAGAAATTCCATTCTGGGAAAAAAGAGCAATATCGTATTCGTCTTCAAGAAAAACAGAAATTGCGTTTTCATTATGGTCTGACAGAACGACAATTACTTAGATATGTACATATCGCTGGAAAAGCAAAAAGGTCAACAGGTCAGGTTTTACTACAATTACTTGAAATGCGTTTGGATAATATCCTTTTTCGATTGGGTATGGCTTCAACCATTCCTGAGGCCCGGCAATTAGTTAACCATAGACATATTTTAGTTAATCGTCGTATAGTCGATATACCAAGTTTTCGTTGCAAACCCCGAGATATTATTACTACGAAGGATAACCAAAGATCAAAATGTCTGGTTCAAAATTCTATTGCTTCATCCGACCCGGGGAAATTGCCAAAGCATTTGACGATTGACACATTGCAATATAAAGGACTAGTTAAAAAAATCCTAGATAGGAAGTGGGTCGGTCTCAAAATAAATGAGTTGTTAGTTGTAGAATATTACTCTCGTAAGACTTGAACTTAATGAAAAAAGGAAAGGTTCATAGAATTTTCTTCCTCTTCCCCTTTCCCCGAACTAAATCGACCTAAGGCCCTTAATTGGTATTTTCCATTCAACTAGCAGAAATGGATTAACCCTAGGATCCTTTTTTTTTTGTTCTTTCCTCTATGTGTCTTTTACATACCACAGTAATTTACTATAGAGAATTTCTATTAAATAAAGGTATTATTGCTGGAATAAACTGTTATTTGATTTGATACATTGTGATCGTTAACGTTGATGAATTAAGAGAAACGGAAAGAGAGGGATTCGAACCCTCGGTAAACAAAAGTCTACATAGCAGTTCCAATGCTACGCCTTGAACCGCTCGGCCATCTCTCCTACATAATCTTATTATGGAAAATAAACTGAGTGAATAGCGAGTTTTCCTATTCCTGCAGTACAGGTACAACCACAACCGCTCGGGGGTTCCTTGGTTCTATTGGAAAAATTCCTTTTCATCTAAGTGGAAGGATCCAGGATTTTTTTACTAGGAATTCCGCTCCCTCGAAAAGTTTTAGTTTGGGTTTTCCCCAAACCAAAGAAAAAGAGAATGGAAGAATTCTTCTTATTCCATAATAAAATAAAGGAACCCTAAAATTCTGTTTGCATAAGGTACGCTACGCCATACAATCGGAATCTAAAAAAGGGTATGAGACAATTAATGACTTTGAAAACGCGAAATAGCTGATGAGAGAAGTTATTGTTGAGAAATAGAAAAGTGGAATGAAATCCAATCTTAGTCAAATATTTCATATCTCTTCTTGTCCAAACAGAAGGAAAAGGACACAATTTGAGCTGAGCGGAAAATCCATACCTCTCTTATCCATTTATAGCATATATATGGATCGATCGATTTATAAGAATCGAATGTGTTTGTTTTTATGGTATTTTGTGAAGGAATGAAAACAATTCTATATAGAATGGGTTGGGAATTATGCCTAGATCCCGTATAAATGGAAATTTCATTGATAAGACCTCCTCAATTGTAGCCAATATTTTATTGCGAATAATTCCGACAACCTCAGGGGAAAAAAGGGCATTTACTTATTATAGAGATGGTGCGATTTGACTCTTTTTTTTTTTAGCCCTACCTACACCTCAGTCTTACGAGAAAGAGAGGGGGTTCGCATAGAGAGAAAAAAATTAGTAAAGGAAACCCACGCTTGGAGAAGGTGAGGTGAACTAACAATTCCTTCTGTCGTGTATCCTCGATTGATGCGGCCTCAGATGCTTCAATTGTAGATTTGAGTATTGAGCGAAAGGTTACACCTACAGGATAGGTTCTGTATTACAGGCCAATCCTACTCTACTAGTACCAATAGGCAGCATAGGGGAGAAAAGCACTACACCTAGAAATAGGAATCAACAAGAGAAAAACTTTGTTAGAAATTAGCCCTTTCCTGATCGGTATCAGGGCTGGGAAGAATGGTTGGGATAACAAACAGCCATCAGGTTTGTACTTTGGATACCCCTATAACCATCAAAGATCGTTGAAGTGGCTAATTCCTCTAAATAGGAGGCGTTGAGAACAAAGAAATTCTTGGAGCTATCGTTTTCCTCTAGCATTAATAGAATTCATTGGTGTTAAGAAAAACCTCTTGCGGGAAGGTTGGCTAGAGATTTCTTGGAAAAATACCAGCCCCTTTCGGTCCATAATGAGATGGGACTAATTCTATTTTTATTCTATAGATTATTTCGCTTAGTACTATGTACAGAAGGGAGGAGCCGTATGAGATGAAAACCTCATGTACGGTTTTGGAACGGAGATTTTTTGAATAGAATGAACGACCGTAACGGATGTTGGCTCAATCCGAAGGAAATTATGCGGAAGCTTTGCAGAATTATTATGAAGCTACGCGACTAGAAATTGATCCCTATGATCGAAGTTATATACTCTATAACATAGGCCTTATACACA